TTAATTGATTACTTAATTATTAATAATATTATTTAATAATATTCTTAATTATTTATTACTTATATTTAATTTATAATTATTTATAACTCCCTCCGGGGGCTTACTTAATTTAATATATATTATGATAATTATAACATACCCGCCGGTCCTGGGACCGGCGGGGTATTTATTATTAATATCATATCTATTATTATGGATGATATATTAATACTTAATATCATATATATTATTATTGATAATATACCCCGCGGGATCCCTGGGTCCCGCGGGGGGGGGGGATTAATTAATCTTAATATTTAATCTCCAATGATTTATCTAGATCTATTAGAATACTATAATATATTATATTTATATTATACCAATGAGTATATAATATAAGGAATAATATATATATATGAATATATATATAAATATTTATGATACTATGAATACATGATAAATTTATTCCATTGTTAACTATCACATCTAGGATGTCATTGCCCCGCCCCGTGGGTGGGGCTATTCCATTGTCTCTATTCCATACCCCGTCCCCTTTATGGGGACGGGGGTATTATTATTAATATATATATAACCCCAACAGATTATAATTATATAATTAATATATGTATTTTAATAATATTATATATGTATATTAAATTGATGAATAACATTTATATATAATATTTAGACACCTATGTAACCACCACCCCCCCCAATTGGGGGGGAGGAATATAGTATTTAATAAACTCCTGACGGTGCCCCGGTCCCCCATGGGGGACCGGGGCTAATATATCTATTTCATTGCCCGCCCCCCGTAAGGGGGGCGGGCTATATATACAATATATTTCTATATTATATTATTATATACCTTCCCCAATCTTCTATTGGGGATGTATTAGATATATATATTATATCTTGTTACAAATATATTAATAATAAATTAATTAATTAAAAATATAAAATATGATATATTTTTATTGATGGGATTATATTAAAGAGAGAGCCCCCGGCCCCGCGGGGCCGGGGGCACCGAAGGAGTAATATTATAAATATAAGTAATAGATTAAAAAACTAAAGATATCTTTTTTAATATATATATTATTAATTAATTTCCCGCGGGATCCATGGATCCCTGATCCGGACCCGCGGGGTATAATATAATTGTTATAATATCCAAATATGATATTAACAATATGATAGTTATAAGATTAATCTTACATTAATAAATTAAATTATTATTAATGTTAGTTTTATAATAAAAAAAAATATAAAAATGTTAAATTTATTAAATATTATGAACATTATTATAAATGATGTTCCAACACCTTATGGTTATTATTTTCAAGATTCAGCCACACCTAATCAAGAAGGTATTTTAGAATTACATGATAATATTATGTTTTATTTATTAGTTATTTTAGGTTTAGTATCATGAATATTATTTACTATTGTAAGAACATATTCTAAAAATCCTATTGCATATAAATATATTAAACATGGTCAAACAATTGAAATTATTTGAACTATTTTCCCTGCTGTTATTTTATTAACTATTGCTTTCCCTTCATTCATTTTATTATACTTATGTGATGAAGTTATTTCACCAGCAATAACTATTAAAGCTATTGGATATCAATGATATTGAAAATATGAATATTCAGATTTTATTAATGATAATGGTGAAACTATTGAATTTGAATCATATGTAATTCCTGATAGTTTATTAGAAGAAGGACAATTAAGATTATTAGATACTGATACTTCAGTAGTAGTACCTGTTGATACTCATATTAGATTTGTAGTAACAGCAGCTGATGTTATTCATGATTTTGCTATTCCTAGTTTAGGTATTAAAGTTGATGCTACTCCCGGTAGATTAAATCAAGTATCTGCATTAATTCAAAGAGAAGGTGTTTTCTACGGGATGTGCTCAGAATTGTGCGGGATCGGACACGCCCAAATGCCTATTAAAATTGAGGCAGTTTCATTACCTAAATTCTTAGAATGATTAAATGAACAATAATTCATGTTTAATTTATTATTAATATTCTTTTCTTACTCTTTCCAATAGTTATAATATACCTACAGGAAATAAACATATATATAAATATATCATGTTATAACATATAGTTTTTATCTATATATATATATATATATATATATTTAATTAAACTTAATAAAGGTATCATTAACTTATAATGAAGTAACCAATTTATATATTCTAGGAATATATACAAGGGTCCTTCCCGAACCGTACGTGATGGTTCCCCATCATACAACTCTCCATACAAATATTACTATCCTGACTTTATAAACCTGGACTATTCTTATTTGGATTCTTATGAATTTTAATGTGACAATTTTTACATAAAGGTACCTGTTTCCTATTTCATGGCCCGGTCCCCACGGGGCCGGGCTATTTATAGTAATTATTCTACCATATATATAGTCTTGTTTTATTAATTTACTTCTGATCAATTTTCTTACATGGTACATTTCGATGTTTTTTGTAGATCCACAAACACTACAAGCTTTATTTAAAGCTGCAATAGCTGTTGGTAATCTATATTTTATTATATCAATGTATTCAAATAGATCAACAATCTTACCCATTTTACTGAATAAGTATTGTCCATGATTTTTAATGGGAAGAATAAAAAACATCTCTAGGAAACTGTGCAATGATATTACCTTTCTCGTCCTTAAATCTTAAATTAAAACCGAATTTCTTAATTGTTTTACTTATGGTTCTTAATCTATATTTTCCTACTAATGTTAATACACAAGAATAGAATAAGATAAATCATATTCTATGTTTTAATGTATTATAATTCGTAGCTATTTTATAATAGTTTAAGATACCAAAACCAATTGCTAAGAAATTATTGATAATTAGTTTGGGTTCCTCTAAGATTCATATATTAAATATTAATTAAAAATCAGATAGGATAGATTCGAACTAACTAGGTCTTTCTCCCAAAGAAAGTGCCTGACCTTTTGGCTTCTATCTGTTTAATAAATAATATTATATATATATATATATATTTAAGCATATTTATGTTATATTTTATATAACTATTTTCTATTTCATTCCCCGACCCCCCCTATAGGGGGTCGGGGAATTAGAAACTATTATTATTCTATTATTATTATTTCAATATATATATTTATTTATTTATATATATACTTATTTATATATATTATTTAATATAATATATGACTTTCCTTTATAATATATATATATATATTCATTATTTAATGAGTCCCCTGTCCTACGGTATAGGGAACACCGTTAGGAGCAATAATACGATTTGAACGTATATAATTAGGTCATGAGCCTAATATGTTAACCAAATTACACCATATTGCTTATTTTACTTTACCCATCGGGAATTTAATTATATTTATTTATATATATATATTACTCCTAACTCTTCATTGGAGAAGGTAGGAATTATTTATTATATATAATTACTTATATTTTCCCCGCCGGACCCATAGATCCATGATCTGGTCCGGCGGGGTATTATATGTTTATTATTTAATTAGAATATATTTATGTCTAATCTTTCTATCTTGGAAGCCTATTTCATTGTCCGGCCCCCCCGGGGGGGCCGGACTATCCCATCACAAGGTATATATTATATGTTAATATATATAGTATTATACAATAATATATATATATTCATTATATATAAATTTATAAATATATATATTATAATATACCTATCAAAGGGTAATAATTAATACCCCGACCCCCCTTATAGGGGGGGTCGGGGGGACCGAAGGAGGGTGATTAATAAGAATATTACTAAAATAATCAATAATTATTATTTATTATTTATTATTAGGGTTACCAATATAGAATAATACATTTTCAATAGTAGAAATGAAAGGTACGATAATTAAGAAATAAGCAAAATAGATGAAAGTAGCGATTTGTCCCATTTGAATATAAGGTACTTCTACATGGCAGTTGTCCTAACATACCTAATAAAATAAAATTAAAGATGAATAAGAAGAAGAAGAATTTAGATAATACTTTAAATGTATTACCTCTTACAATACTTCTATCAGTTAATGGTAAAACTAATAATACTAAAATAGCACCAAACATTAGAATAACTCCTAATAATTTATCAGGAATTGATCTTAAAATAGCATAAAATGGTAATAAATATCATTCTGGTACAATTGATGCTGGTGTTACCATAGGATTACCAGGAATATAATTATCTGGATGTAATTAATTAATATATATATACTCCTCCGGGGTCCCGGGTCTCCGGGGGGACCCGGTACTATATATTTATTAATTGGACTATATCTTTATAATACCTAATTATATATTATTCCATTTATTCTCAAATATTAATCAAGCTTTATATTTTATTATATTATTATTATTATTATTATAAGCTTGAATATTAATTAATTTATAGTATGTTTTAATTAAGAATAATTTATTATTTTTATATGATTTAGAAGGATATAACATATTATATTTATAGAAATTTATATGTAAATATTCTTCATTAATAGATCATTTAAAATAACCATTATTACTCTTATCATAATAAATATTACCATTAAAAATATCTATAAAGTATTGAACATCTTGTATATACTTACTATTAATAGATATAATTAATATAGGTTTATCATTATTAATAATATCAATATTACCTTGACCATCAAAGACACCTATAAATCAAGCATTATTACTATTTAATTTAATAGGTTTAATAGGTATAATATTTAATGAATAACATATTTTTATGAATTGAGGTAATCTTTTAGTAAATCTAATATTACCATTAATTATATTAATTATTAGAATTAATATATTTTTATTTAGTAATTTATATCTTAAATTATTATTACCTGATTTTAATTTAATAGAACCTCCAAATTTATCTTGAATAATTCTTAATATATTTTCATCTTTTAAATTAATAAGAATCTCACATGATATATTATTATTTTTACTAATATTAAAATAACCATTACTATCAATTAAACCTGCTAATCATTGATTAAATTTAATATTATTATTATTATTATTATTATTATTATTAATTAATATAGAATAATTTTTAATGAGAATTAAAGGTATATATATTTTAGTATTATATTTGCGTGTAGTCTCTGAGGTACCTACTAAATAAATATTATTGGTTACCTGCTGATTATTATATTTATTAAATATATTATATATATATTTAAATAACCTTATTATACCAATATAAGGGTAATGAGATAGTATTTTATAATTATAAATATTTGTAACCAAATAATTATAGAATACTTTATATAATTTCCAGCATATAGCAAAATAAAATAAAATAAATATATTATTATTTATTTTAAAGGCCATCATTTGACCTAATGTATTAGGTGAATAGAATACGAATAATGATAAAATAATTATAAATACGAATACAGTAATTAAATCTTTAAAAATGAAATAACCATGCATTGGTAATCTATCTAAATTACCAGTAATACCTAAAGGATTAGATGAACCATGAACATGTAAAGCCATAAAATGCATTACTACTAATGCAGCAATAACAAATGGTACTAAATAATGTAAAGCAAAGAATCTTTGGATTAGTGGATTACTTACAGCACTTTTTATATTAACAATATATCACTATATTGATTGGACTATATCTTAATCCTATTATTTGCTTAATTATATTCATTAATATATATATTAAATATTAATTTATATATTTAATACATAATATAATGTATATATAAATTATATAAAATAAACATAAATAGGATTATCTGTGTTAAATCATTATTAAATAATGATTAATAAAATAACTTTTATTAAGTCTCTGAATAATAAATAATAATAAATACCCCGGGCGTCCTCCTGGATCCCTGATCCGGAGACGCCCGGGTTATTATAAATTACTGCAGATTATCTTCTACAATGTCCTAGGTCCTATGACCCAGGATATATTATAATTAACATTATTACTTACATATTAAATTATTATTATAAGTAGTTAATTAATTAATAAAGATTTTCCTGCATAAAACAGATTTTATTATATTATATTACTATAATAAGGGTCTACTTATTAAACCCTCCTCATAATCATTGTACAATATCTTTACCAACAAATGGAATTGCTGAGAATAAATTAGTAATAACTGTTGCCAAAAAAATAATATTATTTATAACTTATTATTATATTCAATATAATAATAACTATATAATTATTATCTTTATTTAGTTAATTATATATTATTAATATAAATAATACCCTGTATTTAATATATCTTTTATATTAAAAAAGAATTGCAATCTAACTTATTAAATTCTATACATATTATTATTCATATCCTGTATATAATATATGGAGGAGTATGATAAGATTATATCAATAATCCTATTTAATTACCATAAATTATTGGATCAATGATATGAATCCATAAAGGATAGTAATAAATATAGAAAATATTTTCCCGCCGGATCCATGGATCTCCGATCCGGTCCCGCGGGGTAAAGTATTATTAAACCTTGTGTTATATATTAATATGAATTAAATCAATAATAATATATAAATTTTTTCCGAATAAACATTAAATATTATAAGTTTCCCCACGGAACAAATGGATCTTGATCCGGTTCCGTGTGGTATAATATCTATTATTGAACTATTCTGTTGGGATAAATATATTTACCCACTGTCTTGTTATTTAATAATATAATTTTGACATGTTTTCAATAATATTGCATTATATATCCTGAATTTATATTCAGGTTAATTATAATACTATATATATTTATAATCGTTAATAATAATTTTTCCCCCCGCGGAATCCATGGATCCCGCGGGGGTATCTTGTAATATTAATTATTCTTAGATAAATAATTACCTAATTTATACTTTATACTAGGGATGATATATGGTGAAACAATATTAGCTAAAATAGGTATAGATTCTACTCAAATATAAATAACAAACTGTGTATTATTTTTATTACCTTTTTGAATAGTTGATTTAATATTATATTTTTTATTTAATAAATAAGTTAAATATAATACTTCATCATAACTAAAACAATTAGTAGCAAATTTTAATCCTTTACCTAATTTACAGACCATCGTCTATAATTCAAATAGCTAATGCTAAAGGTGTAAAATAATATTCTAATGATTTAGGAATAATTTTTAGATATTTAATATTATTTACCTTGTGATTAATATTTAATTTAGTATCAACAGGTATATATCATTCAGAAAAAATATAATTAAATGAATCATATGTTCAAGTACTAAATTTTAAGTATTGTCTGATTTTACCTTTATTACCTAATCTTGTTTTAATAGTAGGTAAATTAGTATTACAATATCCTAAATTAGCAATTAAACTATGTAAATAATATAAATAATCAGAATTTAGATTTTCTTGTTGAAATGTAATTCTTGTTCCTTTACCACCTTTTCTTTTTTCAGCATAACCATCTCCTAATATTGATCCATAAATAATTGATATTATATCTATATTTAATGGACCATTATAATTATTAATCTCAGTTCTTTTAGTAATATTATCATTAATTACATATTTATTGAGTACTCTTTTCGATATACTTAATTCATTAGAATTGAAAATTATATATATAATTATTAATATTACAGTTAATAATATTATTTTTATTATATTAACGAAGAAATATATATTTGAGGCTGTGTGTTGTTTACCTCAATGACTTATTTGCCCGTACACGCAGCAATAACCTAAGAAGGCTGCAGCCATAGTAGCTACAAAAATAATAACTCCTACAACTCATACTAGTGTTCTAGGTGATCTATATGATCCATAATATAATCCTTTAGCAATATGACCATACATACAAGCAAAAAAGAATGAAGCAGTGTTTGCATGAACGTATCTGATAAATCACCCATAGTTTACGTCTCTTATGATATGCTCAACGGATGAAAATGCTAATTCAATATTAGATGAATAATGCATAGCCATAAAAATACCAGTTAAAATTTGAATTACTAAACATAATCCTAATAATGAACCTAAATTTCATCAATAATTAATTGATGATGGTTGTGGTGAATCAATTAAATAACTATTAACCATATTTAAATATACATTTGATTTTCTAAATGTCATTTTTATTATAATCCTTAATTATTTATTATAACTAGTTATATTACTACTCCATCGCCCGACCCCCCTTGGGGGGTCGGGCTAACTTATACCCCCCGCGGGACCCATAGATCCATGATCTGGTCCCGCGGGATATAGTAATATTATTTATAATAAATTATTATTTAATTATATATATACTATATATTGATTATTTATATATATATTATGAAAATATAACTTACTTTATATATATATATATTATTATATCTACAAAGAAAGTATATTATTGTATTATTAATTCCCTACGATATTTATATATACTGTAGGAATATAATGATTTATTATCATATATATTTTATGTTAATGATAATTTTATAATATATTAATATGTTATATTATATATAATGTTTTATTATTAATATAATTGGATATATTAATATATTATTATAAGTTATGTATAATTAATTAATATTAATTATATTATTATTATTATTTATTTATTTAAATAATAATCGGTATTTATTAATTTTATTTATATTTTATTTATAAATAAAAGTACCCATTCATGATGATGGGGATTATATTATTACTTATATATTTATATTATATATGTTTGTATAAATACCTATATATTAATATATAGATATATCAACCTCTTTCGGTGCCCGACCCCCCCAATGGGGGGTCGGGCAATTAATTAATCTATTATGATATATATATTATAGTAAATATTGTTATAATCTTAATCGGATTCGAACCGATATTATCAACATGAAGAGTTGATGTCGTAACCATTAGACGATAAGATCTAATTAATATATATTTCTTATATAATATATAATTATTATTTTAACTGTAATATATCTTTGGAATCATATAATAAATACATAAATTTTTCCCCCCCCCCTCAAGGGGGGGGGTACCCTATTGGTAAATTAATTATTATTAAATTTAAGACATATATATATATATTATATATAAAGTTAAATATATATTATCTATATTAATATATAAATATAAGTCTAATATTTATATGAATATATTAAAAGTATATATATATGATTTATATTAGCCCGACCCCCCTTTAGGGGGGGTCGGGCACCGAAGGAAATAATTATATAATAAGTCTATTATTATATAATGATAATAATAACATAAGAGGAGTAGGAGTTCCAGTCCTATGGGAGTAGGTTTATATAAGAATATTACTAAGTATAAAGATTATAATTTTATTATAATTAATGTAAGTATAAAGCATCTTTTAAGTAAGAAGAAGTTAAAATACTTCAAACATAACTTTGAATTAATCCAATAGCTAATTCTAAGAAGAAAATAGCTAAAATAGCTAATAAAGGTATGAAACCAATAATGAAAGTAATAAAACTAATAGACATGAAATTAAATAATAATCCACTTAAAATACTCATTAATAAATGTCCAGCACAGATTATTAACACTTAATCTTAAACCTAAAGAAATAGCTCTAGCAATATAAGATAATAATTCAATAATTACTAATAAAGGAACTAATACTAATGGAGTATTATGAGGTACAAATAATGAAAAGAAAATTAAACCATGTTTATATAAACCTAATAAAGTAATACCAATTCAAATAACAAAACTTAAAGAAATAATAAACATAAAATTAGAAGTTAATGCAAATGAATAAGGAATTAAACTCATTATATTAGCAATTATAATAAACATGAAGAAAGTATAAATTAATGGGAAATAATAACCTCACATATTACCTTGAATTATATTTTTAACTATATTTATAATAGTATCATATACTAGTTCATGAAATACATATCATTTTGAACCAATAATTCTATTATTATTATTAGATAATAAGTATAAACTTAATACTACTAATAAAATAATAAAACTATATAATGAAAATGTTGTAATATTAATATTACTAATATTTATAAATGGTGCTTGAAAACCTAATAATAGTTTAATCTCAAATTGATCTAATGGTGAATTAATAAATGTGTTTATTGTTTGAAACATTGCTTGTTTTAATATTATCACTTATAAATTATTATAATAATTGTTATAATAATCTACATATATATTATATTTATATATATGTAATTAACTAATTAATTATTATATTAATAATACTTCTCCGAGGTCCCGATCCCCCTGGGGGGATCGGGACTTTATTAAATATAAGAAGATAAATTAATATAATAAAAAGAATATATATCTATTTCATAGCCTGCCCCTTACGGGGGGTCTATAATTATAAATATTAATTATTAATTAATAAATATAAGATATATATATATTATATATTTACCCCCCCCCGGTACCCTGGATCAGTGATCCGGGACCGGGGGGTATATTATAAATTGTGTAACAAAATATAAATTATAATTTAGAAATATATAATCTAGATACATATAATTTTAAGATTATTGGTAATAAAATTAGTGAAAATAATACTAATAAAATTGTTAATAATAAAAAACCATATGTTAATTGATTCATAAAATAAAAAGGAATTAATTGTGGCATATTTATTTATTTAATTATATATGATAAATAACAACATAAATAATTAATTATTTATTGTAATTAATGGAATAGATTTTTATTATTCTCTTGCAGTGCCCGACCCCCCCCATGGAGGGGGGGGTCGGACTAACATATTAATTCTTATTATTTATTATTATTTTTATATTAATAATAAAATAATGGTTGATAAATATAATAAGAATAACATATATATTTTATATATATATGAAAAATTATAATTATTTTTCCTAGAAATTTCTACCGAATATTAATTGTCCGGTCCCCCCAATGGGGGACCGGACTATGGAAAAGATATTTATATGATTTCTAGGGTATATAATCTTACCTTTTTTAAGGTTGATTAATAGAGAGATAAAGGGGTAGAATATTAATATTAAGATTGTACTGCTGGTGTATTAAAAGCATGAACAGCAGGAGGTGAATTTAATAAGAATTCAATAGAAGATGTTTTAATAACATTTAAATTAAAGATTTTATTAGATTCCATAAAGTCAGGTGTTTTATAGATTAATTTATGAGTAGCTCTATTATTTAAACCATTTATGAATTGATCATACATAATATAAATAAATAAGAATAATGAGATTATAGCAATAAATGATCCTACTGATGAAATATAATTTCAACCAGCAAAAGCATCAGGATAATCAGGAATTCTTCTAGGCATACCATTAATACCTAAGAAATGCATAGGTAAGAATACTACATTAGCACCAATGAAAATTAATCAGAATTGAATTTGAGCTAATTTTTCATTATAATCTAAACCTAACATTTGAGGACTTCAATAATAGTATCCTGCAAATAATGAGAAAATAGCACCCATTGATAATACATAATGGAAATGTGCTACTACATAATAAGTCTTTATTTATTTTCATAAATGATTGGACTATATTTTAATATATTATAATCAATATTAATATTGTGAATTATAATATAATATTCACGTATAGTCTCTACAGCTCCTTTAAATCATATTAATTTAAAGTTACCACGGTATTACCATATTTATTTTATTTTAGAAAATGCTTTATTTTTTCATAAATAAGGTTTCACCGTTAGCTATATATAAATATATATAACCAATAAAATATATAATTGTAAATATACTCCTTCCGGTGTCCCGGTCCCACCGGGACCGGGACTTATTTATAATATTCCTCTACTTTATAGAAGATATAAACTTATAATTAATAGATGATAATATACCCCACGGGATCGGACCGGAGATCCATGGAACCCGCGGGGATTAATCTTCTATAAAATATTTCCCCGGGCTAATTGGCCCGGGTTATTTTACCGGAATTTATATATGATATTTATATAATATTTTATTATAGTGAATTGACAACATGACACTTTACCCAGAGTCATCATTGATATTATTAATGATGAGCACTAGGTTTATTAAAAGATCAATTATTAAATTGATATAATTTATATCCTTGTAATTTATATCTAGAAAAATATTTATAAAAAAATAATAAAGTATCTTTTTTATATATTTCTAAGATATATGTATTTTTATTTAATACTAATTTATTTAGGATATTAAAATAATTTTTTAAAAATAATATTAATAATATATCATTCTGAGAAAATGAAAAAGAATAATTATTATTTTTTCTATTACAGAAAACAACCTTCAGCTTCAATAAATCCAGCAAATCAATTATTAATATGATAATATATAAAAGTGTTTATATGATCATTCTTTAATGGTGTATAATAATAAGTAAAATTAGGATAAATAATAGAAGAATAAGGATTATTATTAATATATTTTTTATTTATATATTTAATATATAAATTAGGATCATATTTATTATCTCTATCTTTTATATATAATTCTATAGCTAATTTACTATTATTTTTATAAATTTCATATATTGATTTTATAAATGCTAATTGTAATCTTTTTGATAGTGTTAATAAAGGATATTTATTAAAAATATCAATAAAATTTATAATTTCTTTCTTATCATTTATAACTCATAATACTATTTTTATATCTTTTTGTAATCTTAGGTTACCACCTAAATAATTACTAAAATTAGTTAATATTTTTATATTCTCATATAGATTTTTTAATTTAATAACTAATCTAAATTGTAAATTTTTATTTCTTCAATGATTTACTTGAATACTACCATCTCCTTCAAATAATCCTACAAAAAAACTTTTTATATAATCATCATAATTATAATCTTTTATTATTAAAAGACTAAATTTAAAAAATGAAAGAGTTGTTATATAATTTCTTCTTTGATAATTTACCATATTTATAAATCATAGATTTATTTTATATGGGGGATTAATATTATTAATATTTTTAATAATTATTTTAGAATATTTTAATCTTTTAGATGTATCATGGAAAGCCACATCTAATGAAGCATTAGCTAAAGCTACACCAGTTAATCCTCCTATAGTGAATAAGAATAAGAAGGCAATAGCGAACATCATAGGTACTGCTAATCTAATAGAACCTCCATAAATAGTTGCTCTTTTATATTTAACCTTAAATCAATCACAGATTCTTTATATAGTTATTTAAATAATTATATAATAGTTAGTTAAATTAATATATTTATATATATATATATTATATGTATTAATATATATATATTATATAGTTTATAATAATCATTACTGATTATATTGGATCATATCTTATATAATCATATAATTATAGTTTATTATAATTACTTAGATTATCAGAGGCGTTTGATCTCTACGCTTTTACATATTAATTTCTTAAATATGATTTAGTTCGACGATTATCTTATATTAATTCTTAATTTATTTATCTAAATATAATCTTAGTGAGACTATGTAATAGAAAACTTATTTTATATTCTTAATATAAGGTTTTTCTCGAATTTGCCTCTATTAATTATAAATAATAATTAGTTTTGATCAACTTATATCCTTACTAAAGGGATATTTATATTAATCATGAGAAAATTTTAATTCCTGTAGGAATAGCAATAATCATTGTGAAATAGAAGATTAATCCTTCTTCAATGCCCGACCCCCCTTATGGGGGGTCGGGCTATAGAAGTTTAATTAAAAGTCCTTTCCCAAACCGTACGTGCTACTTTCATAGCATACGGCTTTCCCTTTAATATTAATAATATACTAATTAATATTAAACTATACTCCTTCCATATAACCCAGCCGACGCTCGGACAGGGGTCCGGAGGTCGACCGGGGATTAAAATATATGTACTATGAGTATTCCGTTTACCATATTCGGCAAGAATATGGCAAATCCCAAATTCTTTTTAAGATTTGATATATAGTTACTTAGGTTATATTCTATTACAATAATAAAATTATAGTTATTCTTTTAATATATTAACCGCAACATTAATATATACTACCTTATTATATTATGTATTAAATTAATTCTTTATCTTTAATTTAAAATAAAAAGTATATTAATAATTATATAAACCCCGCGGGTCCGGATCCCCGATCCGGTACCCGCGGGGGGATATACTTTATATACTCATCAATAATGAATTAAATTCCCGTGGGATATATTATAATTCAGTATACTATTAAAATAGTAATGGATAAATATATAAAGCTAATAAATAATTAATAAGCATTTATTATTAATATAACCATATAACTCTTAATTCAGAAGTGTATATATATATATATAATATATATATATAATCATCTTTTTATAACATGCTGTTGTCAGTCCTTCTTTACAGAAAGTACCTAAGTTAAATATTTTATACCAATATAACTAAAAGTTATATAAAAAAATAATTGGTAGATTGATTTTTATCAATCACAAATCTTAAAAATTAGATGGCGCACGTTGCGGATGTGAAGTATGCTCTAAGATCGGCATCTAAACCTACAATATACATATGATGAGATCATACTAAGAAACCTAATAAACCAATTGAAGCCATAGCATATACCATTGAAATTTCACCAAATACTGGTTTTTTAGAATATGTTGATACAATATGTGATACAATACCAAATCCAGGAATAATTAAAATATATACTTCTGGATGCAAAATTTTATATATATATAAATATATATAAATTGGACTATATATTTATTAAATAATAAAAATTATTTAATATTTCTCGTATAGTCTCTGAAGTTCCTAATAGATATTATCTTTCGTTACTTGCTGATTATTATTATTATTATTACATATTTTTACTTTTCCTTATTAACCTCCTTCAGTATCCGATCCCCGTTGGGGAGTCGGCCTATTAGATTAATGTTATTTATTATAATTGAACAGTAATGAAATAAATTATAAATAATTTCCAGCATATAGAGAAATTCATACTTATGATTATTAATCATAAAGGGCCATCTTGACCAAAAAATCCAAATTCTTATAATATACCCTATAAGGGTATTCTTAAATCCATAATTATATAATATACCTATTGATTACCTCCTACGGGGTTCCGGTCCCGTGGGGCCGGAACTAGAAGAGTAATCAGATATTAAAGGAATACTGGATTAATAGAATATTAAATATTAATATATATTTTAATAATAAAATTATATATATTTCACTCTTTTAATATATTATTCATTCCCCGTCGGTCCATTGGATCAGTGATCCTGGACCAGGGGGGGGTATAATGACCAATTATATTACAAATTGAGAATTCCGACTGTACATTAATTAATTATAAATATAATTAACTATCGATAAAGCAGTCTGTAGCGACTATTAATTATATATATATTATAATTAAATAATAAAATATAATATAATAACCGACGGTCTTGATATAGAGATATTATTAACCGTACTATCGATATCGCATTAAATTTATCTTTAGAGAAAACCTACTATATATATATATAATAATAATATATATATATATAATATTATATAATAAACCTTATATCCCTTTTATAAAAGACAATTATGATTTTTAATAACACATAAAATTATAAGGTTATTTATTATATTACCACCCTCGAACCCTATATTTTATATATATAAAATATTTATCACTCTAAATTAATAACTTCCTACTCCGGGGTTCCGACCCCGTGGGGGGTCGGAACTTTATTATTCTATACTATAAATTATCTCCCCCCCGTTTTACGGAGGACTATTAAATTATAGGATGTAGAGTATAATAATTATTAGAGTTTTTATTTTGATTATAATAAGGAAATTATAATAAATTTAATACTAAGAATATATTATATATTCTTTTTTTCCTTTTTTCTTAATAAATATCAAGAATTATCTCTAATAATTTGATATTTATTTTCTAAAATTTGTTTATTATTATTATTATTATTATTATTAATATTAATATAAGTTAAAATAAAGTCTATTCATTTTATATATTCAATATGTTTATTCGTTTTTAAAGGAAATTTATCAAAATAATATTTTATACTAGCACATATATTTTTATTAGTGATACATAATATAAAATTATTATCTCTAAGATGAGGTATAATTGAACCTTTATAAATTTTAGATAAATCTTGAATTAATTTTAAAATAAGCTCTAATACATAAATATTAGCTAGATATTTTTGAGATAAATTAAATAAACTAGAGTAATAATTATTATTATGATGAATATTAAAACAACCTTCACCATCAATAAAACCTGATAATCAAGCATCATTTAATAGAGGTAATTTACAATTATTTTTAACAGGGATAATTGATTCATTATTTTTTAATAATTTAATATTTAATTTATTTAGGAATAACGAGAATTTAATATATCTTAATGGTAATACTATATTACCATTAAATAAATAAATTAATAATTTATGATCTAATTGTTTATTAGTAATTCATCTAGAAATATTCTTTCTATTTTTAGATGTTTGAGCTACAACTTTACCAAAACCTAAATTATCTTTAATATATTCTAAAATATGAATATCTTTATCATGTTGAGTAATTACCATTGATAAATCACCTCTAGTGGCTATAAGTATACTACCATCTCCTTCAAAAAAACCAATAAATCATTCTAAGAATTCTTTTGATGGTAATTTATTATGAGGATATAGTTTTTTATATTCTTCATAAAATTTATCAAATTTTCTTGGTGTTTTATCTCAAATTCATGTATATTTATCAACATCTTCATTAAGCAAATATCTTAAATTCTTAATTACTTTTTTTATTGATACTTTATTTTTAGATTCTTTTTCATCATCTTCTTGATTATTATTATTATCAGAATTATTTATTATATTCTGATTAATCTCTACTTTAAGATTATTAAATCTTTTAAAATACTTATTTATATTGATTATATTCTTTAATTTATTTATTTTGAATAAAATATATTTAAATAATATTTGACTTTTTTTATTTATTTTAATATTATATATATAAATTAATAATAAAAACATTAGTAATAATATTATCTGGGGGATTATTGAGAAAGCATGTTGGTAGAAGATAGGATCACCACCTCCAGCTACTTCAAAGAATGAAGTATTGAAGTTTCTATCCATTAATAACATTGTTACACCAGCTGAAAATACTGGTAATGATAATAATAATAAGAATGCTGTAATAAAAATAGCTCATACAAATAATGGCATTTTATGCATTGTTATACCATTAGTTCTCATATTTAATGTTGTAACAATAAAATTAATAGCACCTAATAATGATGAAATTGATGTTATATGTAATGAAAAAATGGCTAAATCTACACTTGGACCTGAATGTGCTTGAATAGAAGCTAATGGTGGATATCTTTTATTATTATTCAATATATTACTATATTGTTTGGACTATACCTTAAATTATATAGTTACCTTTATTAATTATAAATACAATACCCCATGTGACCGGATCAAGATCCATGGGTCCCATGGAGGGAATTTATATTGATTTTATATATATTCTTATTCATATCTTAAAATCATAACTTTTTATACCTAAAAATATTGATTTATAATCATTAAATAGAAAATAATTAATAATTCTCTCAATATTATTAATATTATTTGTTTCTAATATATAAGTATTATTATATTTATTTAATAGTCAATTATTATATTCCTTATTTAAATAAGATAAATTAACTTTATTTAATTTATTTTTAATAGGTATATTAAACAAATATATTAAACTTAACAATACAATTTTATCATATTCTCCCCCTTGGGGGACCCTGTGATAAATAATAAATGAATATTTATTATCTTTAATAATTTTAAAACAATCTTTTATTTCTAAATAACCAATAATTCATGATTTAGTTATAATCTTATTAATATTATTAAGATACTCTAAATTATTAATTAAATAACTATAATTTAATTTATCTACATTATTATATGATAAATCAAATATAATATTATCTCAAATATCAGATATATATTTATATTTATTATTAATATTATTCTTATAATTATTAATAATTAAGAATTTATCTTTTAGATTAATATTATTATTATTATATGTTAATAAGCTATATTTAAATATTAAATAATCTAATCTTTTATTAGTTAATAATTTATATTTATCAAAAATAGGTATAATTAGATTAATTAAATATTTATTATCTTTAATAATATAAGATAGTATATTATTATCTTTAATAATAGAACCAATACCTAATAAATTCTTAATCTTATATAATAATTGTAGATTATTATTTATTAGTGTAATTCTATAAAGAAATATAATATTATTATTATTATTATTAATATTAATATTAAAGTGACCATTACTATCAGTTAAACCTACTAATCATTCATATATATTAAAATTATTTGAATTTAATTTATATATAGTTGAGTATTTATTCCCCCCGCGGGACTTATGGATTCCTGATCCGGTCCCGTGGGGTATTATAAAGGTATTATATAATTTTGTCATATTTAGTCTCTGAAATATTATATTATAATTATATAATATAATACTGGCATATAAACCTAATATATTAAACATTTTTACCATTCAATTATTAATTAATTTAATAATATATTCTTTTAATGGAATAATATAATAGTATTTTAATATATATATAATATTATTATTATATAAGGTTTTTCATGCATCGAATGACATTTTAGAACAGCATATCAATACTGTTCATCCTGTACCAGCTCCTGATTCAACTAATGTTGATGTTACTAAACAAACTAATGCTATAGGTAATAATCAAAATCCAATACTATTAATTCTTGGGAATGACATATCTGTAGCACCAATTATTAATGGTAACATATAATTACCAAAACCTCCAATTAAACTTGGCATTACTAAAAAGAAAATCATTAATACAGCATGCCCAACTACTAAGACATTGAATAACTGATTATTACCAGATAAATATTGTGAGCCAGGTGCTGCTAATTCTAATCTAATGATTATTGACATAGCTGTACCAGCTATACCACTAAATAATGCTAAAATAAAATATAAAATTGAAATATCTTTAGCATTTGTTGAATATAATCATCTTTGTACCATATGTTTTTATTTAAAATACTTAGATTCAGGAATTAATAAAATTATTATTTATTAATTTAATTAGTAATTTTATGGATTATTAAATTATATATTTTTACTATATATTAATATATAGTATCTATATATACCATAATAAATTATTAATTATAAACTATTATTGATTAATCACATATTATAAATGTAATATCATAATAATATTATATAGAAATCATTTAAATATACTCATTATATTTAAATATACTCCACCGGGGTTCCGGGCCCGTGGGGACCGGAACTTACTTTATTATATATATAGTAATATATATATATAAATTTATAATTATTATTTATTATTTATTACTTATAATTTATTTTTTATATATATTATTTAAGATGGCACTATATCATCTCATATAATTTATCATTATAATTATTTAGAAATTATATATCTATGGATTTTACCGTATAATATATATTTAGTATACTAATCATCGGAACTTTATTAATAAGATTATTATATATTGGATAAGTATATAGTATATAGTATATTATTTATATTATTCTTAATAATCAGATAATATTATATATATATTTATTTGATAAAATAGTCCCGGGTCCGTGGGCCCGGGACCCCGTAGGAGTCTAATAATAATAAGAATAAAATTATTATTTATTAATTGATAATAATTCTTAATATTATTTAAAGATATTAAAGATACCCCCCTCATGGGGGGGGTCGGGCAATGGAATAGAGACAATGGAATAGAATATTACTAATAATTAAATTGGAATTTAGAGTTAATTAAACTGCGAATAATAAAATGAATGAAATCATTAAGCAGAATAATCCTGTAGCTTCAGATAAGGCCATACCTAAAATTGAGTAACCAAATAAAGTCTCTTTCATTGAAGGATTTCTTCCCACTGCGTTAATTAAGGCGGCGAAAACAATGGCAATACCAATTCCGGCTCCTAATAATCCAATTAGAGCAATACCTGCTCCAATATATTTAGCTGCTAATACTAATTGCATAATATATATTATTAAGTATTATACTTAGTTTATATATTATAATATCACAGTCCCGGGTCCGTGGGCCCGGGACACCGTAAGGAGATATTATAATTATAATTCATATGTTTATATATTTATTAATCATAATTGATTAATTATATAATATTTATTAATTATATAAATATTATTACTTATATATAATATATTAATTATTATTTCACTTTAATTAATAATACATATACTTCTCCGAGGTCCCGACTCCCTCTAGGAGTCGGGACTCTATATATAATTATTAAATTAATACATATTTATAATATATACATATATATATCTTACAGTTTATAATAATATCTTTATATATATTACTAATATCCCATCCCATAAGGGGGTGGGTAAAGGAATATAATTTATATTGAATTAATATATATATTCAGAATATTATATATTTAATACATAATTATATATAAAATAAATAATTTATAAGTAATAATAATTATAATAATGATGAATAATATAGTTTGCCTTCCTTTATGGGTGGCAATTAAATAGCTTTTATAGCTTAGTGGTAAAGCGATAAACTGAAGATTTATTTACATGTAGTTCGATTCTCATTAAGAGCATAATATTAATAATAAATGTAAATACTAAGATTTGAACTTAGATAGTATATACCTAAAAACATACATTTTACCTATTAAATTATATTTACAGTAATTTTTATTAATTATTATTATAGTAGCCCGGTCCCGGTACGGGACCGGGCAACGGAGTAGAGTTTAACACTAAAAGGAGGTGTTGTTTAACGGTTAGGCTATTAGATTGCAGATCTACATATTAAGAGTTCGATTCTCTTCATCTCTTTATTTCCCCCGCCGGTCCATTGGATAACTGATCCTGGACCGGCGGGTATATTATTTCTTATAATATATTTATTTAAAAAGAAAATTAGCTTAATGGTATAGCGTTCGTTTTACACATGAAAGGTTATAGGTTCAAATCCTATATTTTCTATAATATATAATTATATCAATTAATTATATATCAATTAAATATTAAATAATATTTTATACTATATATATATATATATATATTATATAATTATTATTAATAATTCAAAATAATTATATATTAGTATAATATTTAAATTATATTAATATATTAAGGTTAAATAATAAAATTTATAAATGACACATTTAGAAAGAAGTAGACATCAACAATATCCATTTCATATGGTTATGCCATCACCATGACCATTAATGGTATCATTATCATTATTATCATTAGCAATATCATTAGCATTAACTATGCATGGTTATATTGGTAATATAAATTTAGTATTTTTAGCATTATTTGTATTAACATGTAGTGCATCATTTTGATTTAGAGATATTATTGCTGAAGCAACTTATTTAGGTAATCATACTATAGCTGTAAGAAAAGGTATTAATACTGGTTTCTTATTATTTGTATTCTCTGAAATTTTAGTATTCGCTGGTATTTTCTGAGTTTATTTCCATTCAGCTATGAGTCCTGATATTCTATTAGGAGCACTGTTGACCACCTGTAGGTATTGAAGCAGTTAAACCAACTGAATTACCTTTATTAAATACTATTATTTTATTATCATCTGGTGCTACTATTACATATAGTCATCATGCTTTAATTAATGGTAATAGAAATAGAGCATTAAATGGTTTAGCTATCACATTCTGATTAATTGTAATTTTCGTTACTTGCCAATATATTGAATATACTAATGCTATGTTCACTATTACTGATGGTATTTATGGTTCAGTATTCTATACTGGTACAGGATTACATTTTTTACATATAATCATATTAATTGCAATGTTAGGTATTTGTTATTGAAGAATAAGAAATTATCATATAACATCTAATCATCATGTTGGATATGAAACACTTATTTTTTACTGCCATATTTTAGACGTAATTTGATTATTCTTATACATTATCTTTTACTGATGAGGAGTATAATATATCATTTAATGAATAGAAAAATAACATCAATAATTATTAATATTCTTAACTTTAATTATATTTATATAATATTAATATAATATATATTCATTTCCCGCCCCCCACGGGGACGGGAAATGGAGTAGTTTAAGTGAGGTTATTACATATATATATATTTATTCATAAATATCTATTTATATATATATCCATAAAGATATATCTTTAGGATTATCTAAGGGGGTATAATAAAGTAATAAATAAAGTCCCGGTCCCCCCACGGGGGGGGACCGGGACCCCGGAGGAGTCCCGTAGGAATATTATAAGATATAATATTTAAATATAATATATTATATATAGATAGAGATAAATTATATAAGTCCCGGTCCCACAGGACCGGGATACCGAAAGGAGTATCTCAATTACCTTCAGGTTATAATCTAATTAATTTATATATATATATATTATAGAGAGTATATATGGATCTTTGATCCGATATAAAAGGATATACTTAATATCATAAGATATTATATATTATTATTAATTAATGATAAATCAATTATTTATTATTGATAATACCTTGCATATTTAAGAGGGAGTAATGAAATAGAATTATAATATAATCATATTATAATACTATATATATTTATACGTATTTTATTAACTATTGCCCGATCCCCCACCCGGAGGGGTCGGGCAATATTATTATATATTCATTTATGATTTATTTGATTAATATAATAATTAAAGAAAAGAATTAATTATATTATTATATTTAACACTCTATCTATTGAACTTATATTAAAAAAATATCTTAGATTATTTATATATATATATAAATTAATTATATATTTATATATATTAGCAAAAATATATATTAATAAATCCCCCCTCGCGGGACCCATGGATTTCCGATCCCACGGGGGGGTATATTATTTTTATATGATATTATTATAAGATATTAATAAGAAGAATATATACTATTATAAAGATATATAATAATATCTTATATTATATTATAAGTCCCGGGACCCACGGGCCCGGGACACCATAAGGAGATATATTATTAGTTTATAATACCATTGATAAGGGGTATATTATTATTATTGGGTTATTTAAAGAATATTAATTATATGTTTTATTATATATATATTATATATAATAGCCCGGCCCCGGTACGGGACCGGGCAACGGAGTAGAGTATATTTAATTATAATCCATAGAGGAAAATAAAAATATATGTGTTTAATAATAATAATAATTAAATAATTATTATAATTTAACTAAAATTTAATTTAACTTTAATATTATATTTACCATCTTTATTAATATTAGATTTATTAGTAAAGAAATGATTATTAGGTATATTATTATATTTATAATTATTATATGCTAAATTATTATATTTAAAAGTACCATTAATAATATTAAATAGTTTTGATCTATTATCTATTTTTGATAATTTACCTTTTATATTAATTGATCAACCTAATAAATATTTATATATTAATTTATTATCTGTTAAATTATTATTATTAATATTTAATGGTATAATATTATTAAATATATTTAAATATTCATTAATAATTGTTTCAATATTAAGTTTATTATTATTATAATTACCTGTTATTAAATAACTAATATAATTTGTAAAAATATCATTATTTAAATAAACATATGATAATTTAATTGGTTCAATAATTACTTTCTTATTATAATAATATGATAAAATATTACTTAATTTTAAGATAATATTTATTAAATTAATTATACTATTTCTATATATATTATTATTATTATTATTATTTATATTATAATAATAATATCTAATAACTACTGTATTTATATTATGTTTAAATATAGGTTTACTAATAAATAATTTATTGTCTTTAATATTCATTACTTTTATTAATAATTTACTAGTTAAATTATCTATAATTAGTATATCTTTTTCTATATTCTTATTATACATATAAATTATTGTTTGTCAATGATTATTATTTAAATTATTTATTTGATTATTATTATGATTATTATTATTAGTATTATTTTTAATAATATTATTATTTAATAATATATTTTTTAATAATTCTGTTATTATAATATTATTATTTAATTTATTATTATTATTATTATTAATTAATTTTATTAAGTTTAATTTCATTATTATTTATTTATTTATTATTTATTTCCTGATTATTAATCAGAAATATCAATTATAAAATATATACCTCCTCCGGGGTCCCGGGTCTCCGGGGGGGACCCGGTACTTTATTTAATTAAAGATATATATATTTACACTGATATATTTATATGTTGATTCTAGTTATTAATAATAAATCCATACGGATTATTATTTATATTATTATATATGGGACTATGAAATAGCCCCGCGGGCGGGGCAATAACATCTCCCCCTTCGGTGGACCGGGTAGATGGAATAGTATATTATATTAATAATATATTAAATACTATTTTATTATATATATAAAGTATATATAGTTAATTTATGTATTTATTATATATATTATGATGATTATTATGATGGTAATAGTCAGTTATTCAATTTATTATACCCCGCGGGATCGGATCGGCGATCCAAGGGTCCCGCGGGGGGATTTATTATTTATTATTAATATATATTTTCAATAAATATATTGTAGTATATATTATGATATATTATTATTACACTTCTTCTAATAATTATATATTTATATATATATAGATATATATTATACCTGTAGATGGATTCGAACCTTTCATTATTTACTTATGAGGTAAATGTTTTAACCTTTAAACTATACAGGTTATTATTATTTATTATTATTATTATTAAAATATACGGATATATATAATAGATACTTATATATTCTAGATATACTGATATATATAATAGATATACTTATATAATTATCCCCTACTATTTCATCCCCGACCCCCCCCCAATAGGGGGGTCGGGGGTATTATGGTAGATGGTATACTACTCGTAATTATATATCTTTTTATATTAACGATATTCATTAACATTATATACCCCGCGGGATCCATGGGTCCCGCGGGGGATTAATAATATTATTATATGATGTTTAATTAATTATTATTTTCTCATTATTACCCATCATTAGATCACTAATCAGGACAATGGCAATAATATTATATATATTGAATTAAATATATATTGAATTATATATATATATTTATTATATTATATAGCCAACATAATACATAAATATTATAGGTATTTATGTTTATTATATAATATTATATTATATTATATTATATTATTTTATTATTTTATTATAATACAATACCCCCCGGTCCCGGGTCAGTGATCCAAGGCTTTAATATATTATTAAAGACCACCTTTAAGGAGGGGACCGGGGGGGGGGGTAAGTATATTAAATGAAGAATATTAAAGATTATTATAAGCCCACCGCAGGTTCCCCTACGGTAACTGTATTTCAACTTCGCATTAATTCGTATTATTTCTTGTAATAATATATATTAATAATAATTAAATTACATCTTACGATATTCCTTTCTTGTAAGATTGGAATTAATATATAATTATTATTAGGATAATAATATGTTTCAGTGCGTGATGAGTGATTAGTGCGAAACAGTTAGAGTATTCACCGTAACATTATTATTTACGTATTACTAGTAATTCTTATTTCATATAATCAAATTTCAGATTATAATCCATATTATATATAATATAAAATTATATTAAAGATTAAAATGTTTTTTATTATTAATTCTAATATATTATTAAAAATAATTTATTTTATTTAATTTTATACATTTTATTATAGCATGTTTATAGCCCATATTATAAAGGTCATTATGATTTGTCTTAATTCCTTTTCATTATATTAATTGATAATATAATAATATATATAATTAATTTAATTAATATATAATATATATAAATATATATTATATTTTATTAGTATATATATGGAGTTTTATTCGTTTATGAACTTAATCTAAAACTTTACAGCACGAATTAAAGACAACAATGTAACACTTGTAATAATAAATAAATATTATTTATTAATATTCAAAATATGGTAAGATTATCGAGGATTATCGAATTAAATCACGTACCCCACTACTTAAGTCTGTAACCGTCTATTGTCTTGAGTTTCATTATTGCTAATATACTCTTCAGGTGGAATATTTTTATTTTCATTTATTATTTATTTATTATATTTAAATAAATAATTATATTCATCGTTTACTACTAAAACTACACAGGTATCGAATCTGTTTTGCTACTTTAGTTTTCATTCCTCAATGTCAGTTAATTATTAATTAATATTTTCATATATACCAGTCTTATAATTATTATTATTATTTCATCCTTACTATTATAATTCTTTAATTAATATTATATTAACTCTATATATTATTAAATAATATACATTCTACGAATCCTTTAAACCATTATGATTAATGCTAGCCTTCATTGTATAACCGCAACTGCTGGCACAATTATTTGTTAAGACTATTATATATATCCTTTATATATATATAAATATATATATACTGAATACACCTATTTATTATATTTAACTATAATATAGGTAATTTTAAATCATTATTTAAATTATATATGGATTTTATTTTTAATCAATTTATTTATATTATTTTTATTTATATATTTAAATATCATCCTAATAAGTAACTAGATCAATCTTTCGATCATTGTCTAATATTCCCCACTGCTGTATCATATAGATATTGATTATATTTCAAAATCAACGTGATTGTTCTAACTTTTATTATCAATTATGGATCGTTGGCTAGGCAAACTTAACTTTATTAATCCTACTACCTTAAACCATTATAGACTTGACTATAAACTAATATATTATATATATATTATTTATTATTTATATATTTATATAAATATTTATTAAGTTTTTAACTTAATTTATAGTTCATTATTTCTATTTTTTACTCACGTATACACCACTTATTTATTATTATACTTATAATAAACGTTTGATTTGCATGTGTAATGTCCTTATTTAGCATTTAATCTGAACCAACATCATGTTCTTTATATTATTTTATTTAACCCTTTTATAAATATATATTATTTATATTATTTATTACTTATATATTTATATATTTATATCTCCTCCGGGGTCCCGGGTCTCCGGGGGGGACCCAGTACTTTATTAAACACTTTACTATTTATATATATATATTATATATATATATTATATTATACTACCTTATATTATTTCCCCCAAAGGAATATCTTCATTATATCTCCTTCGGTGCCCGACCCCCCCAATTGGGGGGTCGGGCTTAATGATATTATCACTATATCATAATTATACCATATCTCTTTATTATATATTCATATTTATTTATATATTACATTGCTCGGACTATTAATTATATATATACATATTAATATAAAGATATATTTATTACTTTCCAATGGGTATATGATTATTAAATCAATGTAATTGAATATTTCCCCCGCCGGACCCATAGATCCATGATCTGGTCCGGCGGGGTATTATATGTTTATATCAATTATATACTTTATTATTATTAAATACTATCCTCCTTATTTGGGTACCTATAAAGGTATCCGGACTATTCCATTGTCCGGCCCCCCTCGGGGCGCCGGACTATTGAGTTTATTATTAATTATTATTAGTATATGCTTATATTATACATATAAAGGTAAATATCTTTCTTTATGAGTCCCGGTCCCGTGGGGGACCGGGGGACACCGTAAGTAGATTAATATTTATTATCATATATTTATCTAGTTATTAGTATAATACCTCATGACATTTGTTATATTACTCCTGCCGGGACTTGAGGTATATATTATTATAACCATATATATATTATAATATATATAAATAATACTTTTTATTATCCTCCCCCCCTCCCCCCTTGGGGGTACCCCTAAAGAGGGGGGGTATTCTATGGAGGCGTATTATGGTATATATATAATTTATATAATATTAATGAATTATATATTATATATATAAATATATATACTTTTTCAGTATAATTATTATTATATTAATAATAATATTATATTCAAGAATAAAGAGACTCGAACTCCTAATGATTGATTTGAAATCAATAGTTTTACCATTAAACTATATTCTTTATATATATATATTATATATAATATATTATATATTCCGATACCGTGATATTAGAGGGTATTGAAAGTAGGGTGAATACTAAGAATTGAACTTAGATACAACATACCACAAACGTTTTTTCTACCATTGAAATATATTCACCTTTATTTTTATTAATAAACGGAAAATATGAGATTCGAACTCATCAGAATAATAAATTCAATTACTTAGCAAATAATATACCTTACCTATGGTTAATTTTCCTCGAAATTATAAATACGAATCTAATCAGATTTGCACTGACATCCTCCATTATGACAAAATGGTACTTTACTATTAAGCTATAGATCCTCCTTCGGTGCCCGACCCCCCCATTGGGGGGGTCGGGCTTAATTAATATATATATACTCTCATAGTAATATATTTTATTATAATTAATATTTAATTATATCCCATTTTATTATTAATAAATTATTATTATTACTTATATATAATATATATATATATTGATATAATCTCAATTATATTCCATTTATTAATATGAAGTCCCGACCCCCCCAGGGGGGGTCGGGACCTCGTAGAAGTATTTATAATTAATTAATATTTATATTAATATTAAGTATAAGAATATACTTCCACATATACCCCCCCCTATTGGGGGGGGTATATATATAATAGATTACTAGTATAGATAATAGAATTATTATAATATTAATTATATATATATAGTATATCACTTCTTAGTATGGAGTTATGTTATAATAATATTAATAAATGTATTATAACCTACTGAATAGAACATTTATCAGGGACCCCAGAGGGGAGGTGTTATATTAATATATTATATTTAATATTATTACATTATATATATATATTAACTATCACTTATTTGAATTAAGATATCAGACTAAATATTATATTCTACATCCTTTATTAAATATCTATATTTATTATAATATATTTTATATATATTTATATATTATATTATATAATATTTTCTATTCCATTGTCCGGTCCCCCCAATTGGGGGGGACCGGACTATTCCATTGTTAACTATGTAATAGAATATATAATTATATTATATATGAAACTAATAGGAATTGAACCTATATTGGTACCTTATCAAAATACTATTCTAACCGATTGAATTATAGTTTCTATATATGGGAACCATCCCAGAAAGATGGAGTTAATGAGAATTGAACTCATATCTACTGCATGCAACACAATTATTCTACCAATTGAAATATAACCCCTATATATTATATATATATATATAGAATATATATTATATTACTTTTATATATTTTTATTATTAATCCCCACCAGACTCCCCCTAAAGGGGGTACCCTATTGGTATAACTCCCTAGGGGGTATAATTTATCAATATTATTATATATCTTAATTATTTATATATATATATATTACTCTTAAAAGGTATATAATTAATATATGATGTCTAATTATTTCTGGATAAGTATTAGAAGTATTATTAAATAAAGTATAAGTCTTTAATAGGAATTGAACCTATATCATCTCATTAACAGTGAGAAGCTTTAACCATTAAGCTATAAAAACTCCTTCGGTGCCCGACCCCTGATGGGGGGGTCGGGCTTTGTTAATATTAATGAAGGGAATAGGAATTGAACCTATGAAGATATAAAATCATTGAGTTTACAGCTCAACTCCAACTACCAACATTGAAAATCCCTCCTTTTAGTACCCGATCCCCCCTCTCTAATATATATATATATAAAGAAAGGTATTTAATAACTTATTAAATCCATATTGGAGGTCGGGTTATATATACTATCTCACCCCTATAATTATAGTATAATAATAAGAATAATTAGATTATTATTATAGATTATATATATTTATTTATATATATATATATATTATTATATATATCTTTGGTATTCCCATGGGGGTAATATTAATATATTATTATATATTATATACCCTAAATAAGTCCTACTCCATTGCCCGGCCCGCCTTCGGCGGGCCGGGCTATTCTATTTAAGATAGGTATCGGTAATAATATATATTATATAGATAGTGAGACTTGAACTCACATTCAATGTGTGGAAGACATTCAGTTTACCAATTAACTTATATCTATCAAATTATTATCCACCTTATATGAATAATAAATTATTTAATAATTATATTATTATTTCTTATATATATATTTATTATATATATAATATTAAGATAAATATAATTATCTTAATACTTCTTCAATTCCCGCCAAATACCTATTACAGGTATTAGGACTATTATTTTTACATTATTATATTAACATAATTATATATATATGTATATTAATAATTATACATTACATTATCTATATATTAATATATAATATTAATGATTCATCCGGGGTACCGGTCCAGGAGGACCGGGACTTTGTTATATATATATATTATATATATTATTAAACAATAATTATTTATAATTAATAATTATCAATCATTTATTGGGTATATTACTTTACTCTCTCCATGATTTGAACATGGACTATTAATATTAGAAGTATTATGCTTTAACCATTAAGCTAAGAGAGCTAATGAGAATAGCTGGATTCGAACCAAGCATGAGCTGCTTAAAAGACAACTGTTTTACCATTAAACAATATTCCCTTTAAATTATATATATATAATCTAATATACTCTTATCGGTATCCGGATACCATGGGATTGGGACAACCTTGAATATTATACTATTAATTGATAATTATATATTATATTATAAACTACCAATAATAAATTAGACTCCTATCGGTGCCCCGGTCCCGTGGGGGGACCGGGGCTATTAAATATATATATTATTACTAATTATTTATACATATAAATATTATATATTATCTTCATTATAATTAGCCCCCCCAGGGGCGTACGCCCCCGGCGGGCACCGAAGGAGATATATTCTTATTATTATTATAATAATGATATATTATATTGGATCGGTTTGATTCGAACAAACAAACTCCAAACTCAAATTTTGGTAACTTACCTATTAGTCTACGACCCATTTAATAATTATATATGTATACCTGATACAGTTCCCAGGTAATTATTATTATTATACTACTTATAATTATTATTATATATTATCATAATATATATATCTTCATAGAAAACTAATGGATACCTGACCCAGTATATGAGGTATTATATATATATTAATCTAGGTATATAATATAATACTAATAGTTCCGGTTCCCATGGGGACCGGAATACCGAGGGAGATATATTTATCTACCTTATTGATATAATATTAAGTTAGAAACTAATTAATTTATATATTTATTTATATATACTTCTTCTATGATCTACTACGATATCCTATTCTTATTTAAATTCCCCAATGGATACCTGATATAATTCCTAAGGTATATATTCAATTATATATTATATATTAATTAATATATTATCTAAACCCCCCCTGTATCATTCCCCGACCCACCGGATAGGTGGGTCGGGGAATTTATATAATTAATAGTATTATAGGATACCCCCCCCTTCATTGAAGGGGGGGAATTAAATATAATGGATATATTATACTTTATTACCAGAATATTATATTATTAATTATAATCATAATAATATTATATAATGATTATTTTCATATATTATTTATTATTATCTTCATATTTATATTATATGTTATATATTATTTTCATATATATATTATGTTTATATATTATAATATAGTCTGATACCCCCCCAAAAAGGTATCGGACACTGAAGGAGAATACTCTCTTAGTATCTTTCTTTATATAATACTTATAGTTATATATTAATTAATGTTAAATTAATTTCCCGCGGGACCCATGGATCCCCGATCCGGTCCCGCGGGGTATGTTAATTAATATTAATGCTATTTAAAGGACTTGAACCTTTATACATAAAGTAATACATCTTAAGAGTATCGTGTCTACCATTTCCACCAAAATAGCTATATATATATATAATTAATAATTATTATTACTTATATTTATATTTATATTCCCCACAGGGGAAGATATATTAATACGGATGGTGTAGGATTTGAACCTACGTAGTTAATAATAACTAATGATAGCTCAAATATCACACTTTAAACCACTCAGTCAACCAACCTTTATATTGCCCGGACCACCCAAGGGGTCCGGCCTACTTACTTATATATATATAAATAATATACTCTATGTTAGATTTATATTAACTAATAATAATATAATTATTATATATTATTCTATACAATATATATATGTATTATTAATATCTATTCCATTATTATATTATAGATATATCATTATACTACTATATTATCATATATATAGATAATAAATATAATATATCCAAGGGTCCCCGTGGGATCTATAGATCCCAATGGGTATATTATATTTATTATACTTAATAATACTATACTATAGTATATTATATTTATATAAATATTATTATAATGATTATTAATCCCCGCGGGATCCATGGGTCCCACGGGGTATATTATAATATATTCTATAATACTCCACCGGGGTCCCGGGTCTCCGGGGGGACCCGGTACTCTTTAATATATCAATACTTATTATAGTAGTATAAATATATATTATATATGTTATATATAACTATAATTTATATATATGTTATATATAATTATGAGCCCCGGGGGCTTACGCCCCCGGGGGACCGATAGGAGTATATATCCCCCCCCTGATAGGGGGGTATAGTATTATTTATATTATTATAATTGTAATAATATTCATATTATAATAATAACTATAAGTATGTTATATTAGGGATTTGAACCCCAAACCTTTCGATTACAAAACGAATGCTCTACCAATTAAGCTAATATAACTTTATTATACCTTTACCTTAACTTATATTAAATATTATTATAATAATATATCTCCTTACGATGTTCCGGGTCCGTGGTATCCGGGACTAAAAATATAAATATGATATTAATTAATATATATCATTATGAGCCCCGGGGGCTTACGCCCCCGGGGGACCGATAGGAGTATAATACCCGACCCCCCAATAAGGGGGGGGTCGGGTATATTATATACTATTTATTATATCTTTAAATACATATATATTATATATAATTCTATATATTATATCTTTAAATACATATATATTAAACCTAATCCTCCTTCGGTGCCCGACCCCCCAGAGGGTCGGGCTAGATATTATATCTTTAAATATGTATATATATTGTATATAATACTATATATTAGTATATATTATTTATATATATCTACAATTAAGAATATACCCCGCGGGACCGGATCGGCGATCCATGGGTCCCGCGGGGGATTTATATATACATTTATATATTATATAGTAGTAGTATATTAACATATTAATAATTAATTATAATAATATTAATATTAATATAGTCCATACTCCCACTCCTTATTGGAGTATAATATTAATATATAATAATTATATATATCTAATTAAATATAAATAATTAATTATTATGAATAATAATATATGGTTTATTATTATATAATAATAATCATAATAATAAATCGTAATAAATGTAAGTAATAGATTAGATATAGTACCATTAAATGGTATCTCTTTTATTAGAAGAGAGTATAAATGAATGATAAATTAGTATTTTACATAAATATATAAAACCTATTATTATGTCTATTATATTAATTACCAATACCTTAAGGGTATAGATAATAGAATAGACGTATATAATTTTAGTATAAAATTATCATTATTATTTATCGTTATTAAGACTACTTCATATTTGATATGTATTCAATATTTATTATTTATTAACTTAGCTTATCTACTATGATTATTAAAATTAAAATATAGAATAATAAAGATAATAATAATATAAATATTATTATTATATAATAATCAATAGATACACCATAGGTTAATTCATTATGGTCCTTGCGTACTAATAATGAGGCTTAATTAGATAATATTTTATATAGTAGATAAAAACCATACTGATTCACATCGTATTTAACCCAACTCACGTAACCTTTTAATTGACGAACAGTCAAACCCTTCTTAGCTTTTACAACCAAGAGGATCCCGATAGGTAGGCCTTCACAAGCTTTCCCCCGGTAAGAACCGTACATGCGACTTTCATCGCATACGGCTCGCGCAATGCTATATATTTATATATATATATTTAAATATATTTTCTATTTATTATTATTATAAATAGCACATTACCTAATTCGTAAGTCAGCAGAATTTCTTCTTAGTTATATAACCTATATATTTCATTACAAAATATCATTCGCTTTTTACCTTATCTTTTACCTATTATTTATAATTACAATTTGGTCTATTTGATTATTATGTAATTATCTCATTAATATGAGTATATATATATATTATATATAAATTAATAGGCTTACCCTGTTGTTATATATCTACGTATAAATTATACCAAACTTAGTTCTCAAATTCTATCCCTGTGAATATTAATTAACTCATCGTATTCTAAACCCACTTAGATTATCGTTATTCTTCACTAAATATATTTTTTTCAGACAGTTATAATATATATCGACTAAAGAGATTTTATAACATTTGATTCACTTTCGTTGAACATATTTGGACAGTCAAAGCTCCTTCACTTTTCTGTCAAAGTTATTGGCTACTATTTTCATCACAGCTTAATACAATATCGTTACCAATAATGCATTTGTGATTAGACTTAGATTGATGAAAATCTATCTTCTTAACTTTAATTAGAAGTATTAGATATATAACCTTTCAGGTCGCACTTAGGTTGAGTCGACATCGAGGTGGCAAACATAACTTACAATTTCTACTCTTTCGTTATATTACCCTGTTCAATTTATAATATGATAATTAATCATATTATATAAATACATTTAATATTTATGTTAATTTGTTACCAAATTATTTAGACTATGTTATTATCTAATACTAGATTAGATATTGGGTACTCGTGGATAAATTATTGTTTATCTTACTCATTATCTAGTCGTTGAACGTTTTTATAACATATTTATATACTATAAATAAGATAGTTATAAACTTCGCTGCAAATATTCCTCCTTCGGTGCCCGGCCCCCCGGGGGGCCGGGCTTATTATTATAGGATTTCCTTGCAATTCACCCAATTAATTTATTATATTTTACAATATAAAGGGACAAAATGGATAATATTTATCCCTAGCGTAACTTTTATTCGTTATCAATAATCTTTACAATCAGTATTATTTGTTCATTATGCCATACTTACGTACTTGTTTCACTCGTTTGTGTTACAATTATAGCACAGTTATACCATTATATTTAGTTAATTATTATATTAAATTAATAATAATTATTATTGTTTTCAAGACAATTTAACTGTACATTATTTTTTCTATTATTAAATACACATTATATCAATAATAATAATATTATTGGTATATATAATATATATTTATTTTATATTTAATATATAATATTATATATTTTATTTATTAAATAATCTTATAAATATTTTATATAGACTTTATCAGATAAATTTGCTGAAAAGAACATCCCATTCAAACTACCAATTAGAGATTGTTTCCTTTTATTAACATATGTTAATAAATTATATAGGATAAGAATAATTATTATATATAAATAAGTATTTCATCTTTATTTAATCAATTACTTAATATTCTAAATAATATATATAATTACTCGATCTTTCTAATTATAGTAAAGCTGCATAGGGTCTTTTTGTCTTACTATATATAGATAGTATCTTCCAATTCTGATTAATTAATTATCCTATACGACCCTATGCTATTCATCATATTGTCAATACCCACTTCCCATAAGGAAGGGGGATAAAAAGATCCTATTCCATTGCCCACCCCCCTCCTATGGAGGGGGGTGGGCTTATTTAAAGGGATATGATAATAGAAAGGGGGGTGTATAAAAGATAATATATTAAATATCTTCTCCGAGGTATTTAATATACCCCGCGGGACCGGATCGGGGATCCATGAGTCCCGCGGGGAAGATTTATTCTTATTAATATACTATAAGTTTTATATTATATATAAATATAATATAAATATCCTTCATCTTTATAATAATATTTTTATATTATTATTACAGAATTCGACTGTACATTTAGACAAGCATTTCAGCTTAGCCCTGGCGAACCAGTCTGTAGCGACAAATACAATTGCCGACGGTCTTTAACTAGGATGTCATTAACCGTTTTCACCTTTAATATATATTTGTTTTATATACATTAATTTTTCTTTTCTATAGCTCTATTAATTATTCGATTGTATTCTTAATTTAATTAATAATAATTTAATTAATATATATATATATATATATTATACTATAGAGTTGGATTGATTACCAACGTAGCGTACTCTTGACCTATTTCATTGCCCGCCCCCCATAAGGGGGGCGGGCTATAATTATATATTATAATAATATATAGGTTTGGATGAGTGTATATTAATAATTCACTACCATTCCAGTTTCACTTGGTTTAAGGGCGAGACAGTTGTTGTATCATTACGTCATTCATGCGGGACCATATTTAGTGGCCAAGGTGTTTCGCTACATTATAACCCTCATAATAAGGCTGCTATTTATTCATACTTATTAATATAATCTTTCAATTATATTACTTAGATATTAAACATTGAGCAGATTTCACTCCATATACTTTAATTTATATTTCTGCATAGAGCTGTGTTTTTATTAAACAGTTGTACAACCTTGTTCTTATTAGTCTTATCTAATTTTAGACCTATTTTTGCCGAGTTCCTTACCCTTAATTCTCCAATACACCTTCATATTCTCTACTAACATACCTGAGTCGGTATACATTACGGTATTCTATAATACTTTTCTTGATCTTAATTAATCTATTATATATATTATATATAATTATTAAGACTTGATTATTATATTAGATTTATCCCATCTATTATATTAATTTTATTAAATTAATATATTATTTATATTATTAAATATATATATTAGGGGCCGTACTTTTATAGTAAAACCTTATGCTTTAGGTGAAAAAGTTTATACTTTTTTAACGTTACTCGTGTCAGCATTCTCTATTTAATTATTTTATTATATACTAATTAATAACTAGTATACTTTATTATTAATTTTATTAATTAATAATATTATCATTAAATGTTCTATTACCATATTATTATTATTGATTATATTAATAATAATATTTAGATATTCAGTTTTATATATTTAAGATCCGTATATTATTTATTATATAAATATTATGAATAATTAATTAATTATTTATATATCAGTGCATTGTTACATGTTCATTAAAAAATGGTTATTGTCAAACCCATTAACTGATTGAATTATAATATTTTAATATTAATTTCACTTAATATAAAATTAGGAACTTTATATCTTAATTAGGGCTGTTTCCCTTTTGATTATTTACCTTATCGCACATAATCTGACTTCTTATATATTATTAATTAAATATTTTGAGATTTAATATTTCTTCTACAACTAATAATAATTTCCGAAGATTCATACATAACATATTAATATTAATTGCTATACCATTCATTATTATAATTATAATTAATTATAATAATAATTAATATTATATAAGAGCTATACTAATATATATTTCATAGAAAACCAGCTATCTGCAGATCAGATTTGTCTTTCACTTACTTACCTCAATTATTCAAATGATTTTGCTACATCAACTTGTTCGATCGTTTATACATCTTATCAAAGTAAGATCATCTGCTTTCGGGTCTATTAATATATACTTAATTTGTTTAATTGTTAATATATTTTTATATATATATTTATATATCTATTTTTATATAATTTAATTAATTTTGCATATACTAATAACTTGCTGACCCATTATACAAAAGGTACATCATATCATTATTATCTAATGAATTGACTGCTTATAAAATAACCATTTTCATATATTCCCTTACGGTACTATTTAGCTTATTAATAGTATTTAGTCTTAGAATTTGTTAATCCCTTATTTAATTATATAATTAAATATAATTAATTTTTCTTATATATTATTAATACATAATACTTTTAGACTTTAATTATTTTCTCTCACCAATACTCATAATATCTCTGTTGATTTATTTTCCTTGAGTTACTAAGATGTTTCAATTCACTCAGTATATTTATAAAAAAAGGTTTACCCTTAGGTATTAAAATACTTTTAAATATTTATTTGTAACCTAACTCTATTAATAGCTTATTCATTATTTATGAATCTATATTCTATGATTATCTCGTTAAATTTATACTATAATTATTTCAAATCTATTACTTAGATCAATTTA